ATATAGGAAGTGTTGTTGCCGAGATCTATCTTTTTCTAAATATCCTTGTAATTCTTCCATTTACATTTCTACTTGAGCCAGAGGCAGGAGGTTTTTCCTTGGTTTATCAAATGATATATACATAGTGCAATATGGTCAGAACAGGGTATTATGTATTGTATTATGTATATAGTATAGTAAGAAAAAAATATATACCCCGGAAAAGAAAGAGGGAGTCCAATCAACAGATCTTTTTACCTTCCTTTTCTATCCAATTGGTTTATGTTCGTTATAATTACAACAGGAGAAAAAATCCTTTATTTTTGCAACCCAATCGCTCTTTTGACTTTGGAATAAATTCTCTTTATCAATATACTGTTTCTTCTACACATCCGTCTACAATCCATAATAAAGAATAATTAGGATTCTGAAAAAAAAAAGAAAAAATCAATGGTTCACTCACAGGAGAACCCACTCTTTCCCGCATTAGGCACTAATTCATTTTTAACGTCTAATTAGATCGGGTAATCATTCCAATTAAGAACATAAGCTCGTTGCTTTTTATTTTACCAGAATTGGAGCCATAGAGCTCTATCCATTTATTCACTAGACCCAACTGTAAATGTGAATTTCTTTTGTCCCCTTCCAAAAATCAAAACAATCTTTTGGAACTGTAATGATCCGGTAAGGATAAACTCAAAGTTCTACTTTAACTTTGACTTTCATTTCAAATTAAATAAATTAATAAAATCAAAAATCTAATAAAATAATAAATTTATTTTATTAGATTTTCGATTTTATTACGACATGCTGTTTTTTCCATTCATTACCCTTGAGGATCAGTCGTGGTCTTATAGACTATACCAATAGTCTGGACGAATTTGTTGCTTCATCCAAATGTGTAAAAGATCATAGTCGCACTTAAAAGCCGAGTACTCTACCGTTGAGTTAGCAACCCGGATAAATAGGATATGTAGATACGATCAAAATATAAAAATCAATTGAATTGCACTGCACGACCCTATCAAAACATTGAACTAGCAACACATCGAAAAGAAAGATTTTCTGATCAATTAGAAACACAAAATACCAAAGTTAGCAGATCAGATTAAAAATATTCCTAATCGAAATGTAAAAATTATGGCAGACCACCCATTTTTTATCAAATTCTTTTTTTATTTTCCCTAAGAAAATACATCTTGTATGAGAGTAAATGCAGCAAGGCAAACCCATCATTTGAGTGAAGGAAACAAAAAAATCAATATGGGGTGGGGATAAACAGCCCTATTTATCTATGATCGAATTATATTTGTTCGATACACCATTGTCAATATAAAAGCAATGTTGAGAAAGTAAATCAAGTAAATAAAATAAAGACTTGTGTTGGATTGGCACAACATAAATAAGAAATTGGAATGGAAAAAATTAAGGAAAAGGTAAATAAAAAATACCCGGTTTATTCAATCAATAAAAGTACGATAAGCAAGCTTAACCCCTTGTTTGTTGTTAAATTTAATTCCCCCACCAAAATATGAATAAAGCAAGAAAAAGGAAAATGGTGTGTAAATAGAAATAATTACACAAGGATAGATACTAGTTACCCTTCCCTACTTTATTTTATTTATTTAATAATTTTGTTTTTTCCTTTAATTAACTCAAAGTTCTTTCTTTAAAGAATTCTGCCTTCTTTAAAATATCATAAACAGTTCCTGTAGGTTGAGCACCTTTTTCAAGGAAATATAGAATAGCAGGAACATTTAAATAAGTTTGATTCTTTATCGGATTGTAAAAACCTACTTTTCGAAGATCTCTTCCTTCTCTTCGGAATCGAACATCAATTGCAACGATTCGATAGATGGCTCATTGGGATAGATGTAAATAAACAATGCCCCCCCTAGAAACGTATAGGAGGTTTTTTCCTCATACGGCTCGAGAAAAATGATTCCAATTTCTGTATATAATAGCAAGTGGATCCATAAAATCATGAATTTTACTATAATTTGAATTGAGTACTTTTTTCTTCTTCCTTACAGAAAAAGGAAGAAATCTCATTCATACTCATAACTCAAGTTGGGTAATTCTGACAAGAGAATCCTTAGACATTTATTGAGCCGTCTCTAAACTCTTTTGTTTGTCTCATTTCGAATCTATTTTTATTCCTCAGTCTGATCCAATTGTTGAGACAATTGAAAATAGTGTTTCCTTGTTTCGGAATCCTTTATCCTTGCTTTGTGAAATCATTGGGTTTAGACATTACCTCGGGGATCCTTATTCCTTTCAAAATGGCAGCAACATACCTTTTTTTGTTATTTCTTTCTATATAAATAGAATACGAATGATTGATTCCCTTGTGATACACTTTTCATCGAAATAGTTTTACCAATTTTGGAAAATTTGACTTTTCAAACTTGTTCTGAATTTGAACCTTTCGATTTAGAATTTATATATAGTGAGGATATACTTACAGAGTTGGTCTAACTTATTGATTTTCACTAACCCTAGATTCTTTCCCTTGAAAAATGAATCAATCCTTTCTTCTCGAGCTTCATCATGTACTATTTACTTATAACCCAACACAAATTAGGTTCCGGGCAGAACAGAACAAACTATGTCGAGCCAAGAGCATCTTCATTACTATAGAAGATGGCGGATGTAAAAATCCACAGCCAACCATGTCCTTCAAGTCGCACGTTGCTTTCTACCACATCGTTTCAAACGAAGTTTTACCATAACATTCCTCTAATTGAAATTTCAAAGCGGTATGGAATTGATTCAATATAAAATCATGAATAGTCATTGGTTCAACCGGTATATAATATTTCTATCTATGGATAAATAAGTATTTATCCGGATAAGGGTCAGCAAGGATCAAATTTATTTAATTTAACCCCATATTCTATCATATGAATTGAATGAAAATAAAGATATTCAATTTTACCCACATTTGACACTTGATTCCGTTTGTGAGAAACCAAACGAATTCTCAGATATGATTCTTAGAACCATTCTGAAAATTAATAAGAAAAGATTTTTCCCTTTAACAAATTATTGTTTCATGTGGAATGCAGTGTGATCCCATCTTTCGTTTCATGAAAAACGATCTGGGACGGAAGGATTCGAACCTCCGAATAACGGGACCAAAACCCGCTGCCTTACCGCTTGGCCACGCCCCATTTTGATTTCTATTCGAAATTAATCAACACTAATATTGGTATTGGTTATTCGTCAATCCCAACCCAAATACACAAAAACATATGGGATATTTTGTTGCTAGGATTCAAGACATGTAGATATAGAATCAAAAAAATTCATTGATCATTACATAGAATTCAATTAAGATATTGTATGAAAGTTGAATTCCTTATATTCTCATTTTAGAATGATAATGGGGGGAGGGATTTTTTATTTGGGAAAGTCCGAACCGAAGAAAAAGAAGGATTTCTTGATCTGCCTTTTTCATTTTTCCCTTATAAAAATAACTCAAAATTATCTAATCCACAAGAACGAAATGCTTGTTATGCTTAATATCTTTAGTTTAATCGGTATCTGTCTTAATTCTGTCCTTTATTCGAGTAGTTTTTTCTTCGCCAAATTGCCCGAAGCTTATGCCATTTTCAATCCAATCATAGATGTTATGCCTGTCATACCTGTACTCTTTTTTCTCTTAGCCTTTGTTTGGCAAGCCACTGTAAGTTTTCGATGAAATCTTTAATACTCTGCTAAATTGATGATGTATTCGATAAAAAAATTCTAAAAATTGATAAGATCAGATAAGTCTTACATTACGAACCCTCGATTCAAAAATAGAAATTCTTGTATATTGAATGAATAACCGCAGCGATGAATTTGGATCAGCCTTTTCCCCGTTCTCACCTTCCGGTGAGTATGGACTATTAGGTACTCCACAATACCTAATTATTGATATGACAAGAAATTTCGGGTAACGAATGAATCAAAATCTTATTACAAAAAAATTCGTCTTATTTTTCATTTTTTGGGGTGTCAAAACAAAAAAAAAATGGTATATGTGGTAAAAAATAGGCAATCTATTCCCCTTTTTCAAAAAAAAATGATCTTGGAGATTGTGTAATGCTTACTCTCAAACTCTTTGTTTACACAGTAGTGATATTCTTTGTTTCCCTTTTTATCTTTGGATTCTTATCTAATGATCCAGGACGCAATCCTGGACGTGAGGAATAAAAAATTTCTAGTTTTTTTTGCTTTTTTCTAAATTAATTCTTAATAATCTTATTTGTTTCATACATTTAACTATGATAAAATCAAGGGATGAGAATATTTTAGAATTCGAAAATACCAAGTGATCAGAGAAAGCGGAAAGAGAGGGATTCGAACCCTCGGTACAAATAATTCGTACAACGGATTAGCAATCCGCCGCTTTAGTCCACTCAGCCATCTCTCCTAATTCCAAATTGAAAATTTGTTATGTGATGTAACACGTGAAATAAAGATTGATAAAAATCCACCTTCTTCTCTTTATTTTCTTTTTTCATTTGATTTTTTTTTATTTAATCTTATTTAACTTTTCCAAATTATTATTATTTATTATATTTTAATAAAAAAAAAAATATTATTTTATTATATTATTAAATATTATATTATTAAAATAGAAATTCGAAATATTCTAAAACATTCTAATAAATAATAGAAATTTTTAAAATAGCTATTAAAATTTAAACTTAAACAAAGTATTTAATATTTAGATAAAATAATTTAAATAAAATAAAAGTAAAGGTATATATTTATACTAAGAGATATATATTTATTATAGTATAAATATATTATATATAATAAAATATGTAAAAATATGTATAAGAAATATAAGAAAAATAAGAAAAAAATAGAAAAAAGCAATTGATCAGGAATTCAATATAGATAATGACTCAAAACGGATCTCCTCAATAGAAAGAATATCTTAGTTCTTTGATTTTATACGAAAGGTTTATTTTCCCGGCCTGATCTGCTTAAGTACTGGCCGGGACATTTCTTCTTTTATTCCATTG